TGAGATGCCAAAGACGATGAATTGAGTTCTTTTTATCTTTCTCCATTTTTGTTCATACCACCTATAATGATTGATAATTCAAAAATTTTCAATTGAATTTTTTTGATTCTTGGAACTAGCTATCTTTCTCTATTTCTTTAAAATTTTTTTGAATTGAAACTTAGGGAAGTACTTTAGAAACATATGTATAAAAAAACATATTTTATTGAGTCCCTTCATGCCTACTATAACTAGTTATTTCGGTTTTCTACTAGCAGCTTTAACTATAACCTCAGTTCTATTTATTGGTTTAAGCAAAATCCGACTTATTTGAAATTAATTGAATGAAGATTTTTTTATAAAAAAGGATTTCAGTGGTATTTCATATGTTCGATAGTTCCGTACCGTGTTAATTAGCCAATTTTGCTCATTGAGATTCATCGGCAATACAGATTGAGATTCATCGGCAATACAGATTAAAAGCTAGGAATAGATAGTACCTCTCTTTTCTCCCTTTCAAAAATGAAAACAAAAGAAAATTGAAATGATTGAAGTTTTTTTATTTGGAATCGTCTTAGGTCTAATTCCTATTACTTTGGCTGGATTATTCGTAACTGCTTATTTACAATACAGACGTGGTGATCAGTTGGACTTTTGATTAATTAACATCTCGTTTTTTTTTTTTGACTGACCTCCTTCTTGCTTTCATATGCGGGAGGTCTAATTCCGATTGCTGCTCAATGATTTGTGAACAGTGGAATTTTGACACAATCTAATAAACAAGAGGGATTTCACGCTCTGTAGGATTTGAACCTACGACATTGGGTTTTGGAGACCCACGTTCTACCGAACTGAACTAAGAGCGTTTTTCTTTTTTTTTTCTAAAAAATGAAAAGGCTAGAAAGAGGACATTCTTTAACCCGAATCCATTTTGTACGTATATACTATATTATATCATAGTATATCATAAATTTCATAATTATATGTATGTCCAATTTTATTAAAAAAAGATAGATCTAAAAAAGATCCCTCGTTACTGCTCAGAAGAGTAGTAATAGGTAGGGATGACAGGATTTGAACCCGTGACATTTTGTACCCAAAACAAACGCGCTACCAAGCTGCGCTACATCCCTTTCAATTGGTTTACAGTGTCATTGTAGAGAATTCCTGTCTTGTTTTCCACATCCTTCTTCTTTTTTATTGGTATATCAAATTCATTTCTTCTTTTTTTTTCATATCAGATAACAAACCTATAATTAAAAAATGACTTTTTTTTACGAAAATTCTCTCAATTTCAATTTGACATAAATAGGCGTTTCCATTTTCAAATTTCAAATGGAATTTATAAGATCGTTCTAGTAGACAATATTTCAATTCTCATTTTCAAAGTGGGGGGGCGGAAGTTACGTATCCAAATACAAGAATTTCTTAACTACATGTACATCCGTAGTTATATATATTACTATATATAATGTAATACAATAAATAAAGAAGGAGGATTTCAAATGCGAGATCTAAAAACATATCTTTCCGTAGCACCGGTACTAAGTACTCTATGGTTCGCTTCGTTAGCAGGTTTATTAATAGAGATTAATCGTTTATTTCCAGATGCATTAACATTTCCCTTTTTTTCATTCTAGTGATTAACATCAGAAAGGGGTGAAAAATTTTAGAGATACGATCAACGATCGGGGACTAATCCCCCCCCCCTTTTTTTTTCTAATTCATTCTAAAAAAATAATTAGAAAAAAGTGGGGGGGGGGCGAAAGGTCATAAAAATGAGGGTTCAGGATCCAATTAAATTAGTAATAGAACAAAAAAAGTGTTGCTAGGGAAAGAGTATCCGATGAGATACTTAAAAAAAAATACTCTACAAAGATTTTAAGTTTTCACAAAATCATTGTATTGCTTATTATTTGATTTTGATTTAATTACTAATTAATATTCATTGCAACGAAATATTTCAAAATTTTTTTTAGTTAACAACTTCTATTTTTTTGGTTCTTGTTCTTTCTGGATCCTAAAAATAAAATAGAAGATTGGGGTGAATCATAAATCCAAAGGAGGTTTCATGGCCAAGGGTAAAGATGTTCGAGTAACAATTATTTTGGAATGTACCAGTTGTGTTCGAAATGATATTAAGAAAGAATCCGCGGGAATTTCCAGATATATTACTCAAAAGAATCGGCATAATACCCCTAGTCGATTGGAATTGAGAAAATTCTGTCCCTATTGTTATAAACATACAATTCACGGGGAAATCAAGAAATAGATAAAATTGAGTGCTTGTATGTCACCTTTTATTTTAAGAAAAGGAATAATGCTAGTATCTATATATTATTACATATATATAAATATAAACAAATAAATCAATAGAAAGAAATCTAATCCTATATTCTTAATTCTATATAGAAACTCTATCCTATATAGAAATATAAATCGTTTTTATTTTGATCCGATCAAAATAGGATTTTAGAGATTAGGATTTTATAGAGATAAGGAATAAAAAAATTATGAATAAATCTAAGCGACTTTTTACTAAATCCAAGCGATCTTTTCGTAGGCGTTTGCCCCCGATCCAATCGGGGGATCGAATTGATTATAGAAACATGAGTTTAATTAGTCGATTTATTAGTGAACAAGGAAAAATATTATCTAGACGGGTGAATAGAGTTACTTTAAAACAACAACGATTAATCACTATTGCTATAAAACAAGCTCGTATTTTATCTTTGTTACCTTTTCTTAATAATCAGAAACAATTTGAAAGAAGTGAGTCGACCCCTAGAACTACTAGCCTTAGAACCAGAAAAAAATAGACTTATTCTTCAATTGAATAACAATTCCAATCTGAAGGAATTAAAAAAGAGATTAACATTTTGTTCGAAAAATCCAATCAAGAATCAAAATTTGATTGTTATGTCTGTGTCTGTCCGAAAACAAAAAAAGAAAAGAATTCTCGAAAAGAAAAAGAATAACTTAACTCTTTTTTTAGCGACTATATATTCTCGTTTTGTTTTGACGACTTTTTTATAATACTAATTTCTACTCTACCTTCCCCGAGCTCATTCTCCTTAGAACTCTATTTCAAATATTTTAGTGGATTTCTTCCAATCCCCTTATTCTTTTATCTCATTCGAAATCGTATAAAGACAACTCCTATTTAATAGAGCTATTTGTGCAAGTATTTTCCGATTAAGAAGTAATTGCTTTTTGTACAGATTGTGTATGAATCGGTTATAACTATAGAATACCCCCGTTTCGTGAATTACGGCATTTATTCGAGTGATCCATAAGCGGCGAAAATCCCTTTTTCTTTTACCCCTATCCCGATGAGCCGAAACTAAAGCTCTTATTCTCTGTTGAGTCATAGTTCGTGTAAGTCGTGAATGAGCCCCTCGAAAGCTTGATGCAAATAAACGAAGTTTTGTTCTACGCCTCCGAGCTATATATCCGCGTTTAATTCTAGTCATTGAATAAATCAAACTTTGATGAATAACTAATTCTTTTTTTAGTTATTCTTTTCCCCTTTACTAGTCTATTAATAACCAAACGAATTATTCCAATGTATAAAAAAAAATTCCAATGGCTTTTGCTACTCTAACCTTCCCCACCACTACTTTTTGCTAGGTATTTTGCTTTGCTTTGAATGGATAAATAGTGGGTTCCATCGTTTCTATGGTTACTTCTAAAACGGTGAGGTCCTCTCTATACACCGGAGCTCCTTCTTTTAATTAATCAATACTATTGGTAACTTGTACAATTCACATTCTTTGGCTCTACCCCATCAATATTCCAGTAATAGGTCTTTCACAATGAGATCCACTTTATACAGTAACGGTATTTCATTTGTAAAATTGATTTGGTCGTTTACCTTGTTAGTCCGTTCTTTTCTTTCAAGAGTGGATTTAATAAAAAATGGAATTTCCCCCGCTTAATGGATAACCGTTTGTTATCATTGGGGGTTTTCTAAAAAATGGAGTTGATTGGATTTGCACCAATGTAAACCATAAGTTTCAGACACAATAGAAGATATGAACGATCTATCTTTTTTAAATAATGAATCGAGTTCCTCCATTCTATTTTATTCACAGGTACTGATCCTTGATATTTTAAAAAGAATTTCCTTTTTGTGTCTCAGTCTATGATCTAAACGAGTCGCACATACACCCGAGTACATGTTCCTCGTCGCTGAGGGCATCCCCGAAGCGCTGGGGATTTCGTGACATTTCGGATTGGCTGTCTTGTATTTCTAATAAGTTGTTTAATGGTTGGCATACGGAATCATATAAATAATGGGCTGGTTTAGATTAGTTCTAACCGGTTAATTCTGAATTACTTCTCTTCAAGATTCTCTTCAATATATTTTTTTTATATTGAAGAGAATATGAAACTAAACCTTTAATCTAAAAAGATATAAAATTAGAAATTGTAGATTTGCATGAAATCGCTCCTATTTTTTATTGAACCGCGACAAGATCAACAATTCCATGAGCTTGGGCTTCTGTTGCTGACATAAAAACATCCCTTTCCATGTCTTCGGATACAACCCATATAGGTTTGCCCGTTCTTTGTACATAAACCCTTGTGATAGTTTCGCGAAGTTTTAGTAGTTCTTCCGCTTCCAAGATAAATTCTCCCGTTTGTGCCTCATAAAACGAACTAGCGGGTTGATGGATCATTACCCTGATGATATAATAGAAAATTTTCTTCTATTTCGCAGAATGAGGCGAGATAACCAAAAAAACAGAGAAAATTGAATAACCGTACAGGCTTTTTTGTGCATTGCATACGGCTCCACAATGGAATTTACTTTTTTTACCTTTCCTTTTGGCGAAAGAAAAAAAATATAGGTTGTATTATACGCAGATCCAGAAATCATCCAATTACCATCCTTCTTTTTTGTAGGAGTTAAAAAAATACTATGATGGTTCCGTTGCTTTATATATCATTTTTTTGCTTTGTCTATGATTCAGCAATCCCAAAGTGTTTTTTTTTTTTTTTATATATAAATTTTTTAAATAAGCTTCCGGTGTGAAAACAAAGTTTGTGACGCTGAGATGTGCCCGAATAGGTAAGATATCATTTGAAATACCCCTTCCTTATCTCATACTACTCTTTCAATATATAATCTCATTTTTTTAATCTAAAAAATTTCATATCGAATTCGAAGTGCCATGCTATTATTACTTAACTAATTCATATTTTCGATGGCGAAGGCATAGTATTTTTTTCTCGAAAATAAAAAAACTCATTGGCGCCAAGCGTGAGGGAATGCTATACGTTTGGTAATTGCTCCTCCGACTAGGATAAAGGATGCTATTGAAGCGGCCAATCCCATGCATATTGTCTGTACATCGGGTCGCACAAATTGCATAGTATCATAAATAGCCATTCCAGATATTACCCATCCACCAGGAGAGTTTATAAACAAATAAAGATCTTTGGTATCCTTTTCTATACTGAGATATATCATAAGACTAATAAGTTGATTCGAGATTTCGGTATCAACCTCTTGGCCTAAAAAAAATAATCTTTCTCGATAAAGTCGGTTGATTAGGATAAAATTTTATTCCTTAGGAGCCGTACAGGCACCTTTTGATGCATACGGTTCAACAAAAATTGTGAAAAAATCAATGTGTCGATTCCAACCCCCTTTTTTTTTCATAGAAGGTTTTTCTTTCTAACTTATAACGGAAGGACTTGCTCCCAAAAGTCAAAGAAAAAATCTGTTTTGGCCCCTTTTATTAGATATTATAATCCTATAATAAAACGATTGATTAAGCCTGTCAGACTAACTTGATTCGTTGATATTTTTTTTTTCATCGAGATTCAGTTGAAATGTCGATGGTTTTTTCTTGTTCCTGAACGGGCTTCTTCCTTTTTTTGATTCCATTTTTTAGGTTTATGCTCTACCCCGAGTAAAAGGAAAAATTTGCCCGATTTTGATTTGCACATATAGGACAAATGAACCAAATACCGCATCTTTTTTTACTACTCCTTCTTTTTTTTTCAATTCATTTCTTTCACATGTCTTCTGTCAACTAGTCAACAAATTTTTCATTATATTATTTGATTTGAGCAACAGTCTGTTTTAGATCACCCTGTTTCAAAAATTTTTTTTTTAGAATTTTTATCATAATTTTGCATATTATATAAGTAGTAATATCAATTGGGTTTTTACTAAACGGAGCCTGGATACTTCATTTTATTAGTCCGATCACGTAAACCATAAAAAAATTTTGATAATCTAATATCAATCTAAATACTCCCCGCATTTAATTCCACTTTATTTTATGCGCTTCGCGTTACAAATTTTTGATAATTCAATCAATCTTTTTGGGCGAAACAGAGGATATCTCGATCGAGGGAGAAAATGGGGAAATCCCATATAGCCCAATATATCTGACAAGTCGCACTATATGTCAACCCAAGATGTATCTCCTTCTCCAGGACTTCGAAAAGGTACTTTTGGAACGCCAATAGGCATGAAATGAAAAAAAAAAGAGAATGAAGTTCTCTATTTCACTTTGATGTGGAAACGTAAAACTGGGGGTTTCGTTTTTTAATACTATTATCCTTTTTTCCTACTTTATTAATCATATTTAAATTAATCATATTTAATACATAAGTTGAATAAGCTAAAATAAAATATAAAATAAAAGTAAAGGAAATTTTTTACGAACGGGCTTCTGAATGATGAACAACAATAGCTATCTTGGTTCATATAAAATAGGATTCACCCCCATTGCGTATTGGTACTTATCGGATATAGAATAGATCCGCTTCCCTTTTTTCTTATGAATCGAATTGTTCCATTATTACTAACAGAATAGAACAAATATTAATCCTTTCTCCGAAATAATTACCTAAAAAAGGGGGGGTCCGTAGCATAGTTTTTTCCAATGCAATAAAGTTACATAGTGTCTATTTTTCGTTGATAAAGGGGTATTTCCATGGGTTTGCCTTGGTATCGTGTTCATACTGTTGTATTGAATGATCCCGGTCGTTTGCTTTCTGTTCATATAATGCATACTGCTCTGGTTGCTGGTTGGGCCGGTTCGATGGCTCTATATGAATTAGCAGTTTTTGATCCCTCCGACCCTGTTCTTGATCCAATGTGGAGACAAGGTATGTTCGTTATACCTTTCATGACTCGTTTAGGAATAACCAATTCGTGGGGCGGTTGGAATATTACAGGAGGGACTATAACGAATCCGGGTCTTTGGAGTTACGAAGGGGTAGCCGGAGCACATATCGTATTTTCTGGCTTGTGCTTCTTGGCAGCTATTTGGCATTGGGTATATTGGGATCTAGAAATTTTTTGTGATGAACGTACAGGAAAACCTTCTTTGGATTTGCCCAAGATTTTTGGAATTCATTTATTCCTTTCAGGAGTGGCTTGCTTTGGTTTTGGCGCATTTCATGTAACAGGATTATATGGTCCTGGAATATGGGTATCCGACCCTTATGGACTAACCGGAAAGGTCCAACCCGTAAACCCGGCGTGGGGCGTGGAGGGCTTTGACCCTTTTGTTCCGGGAGGAATAGCCTCTCATCATATTGCAGCAGGGACGTTGGGTATATTAGCGGGCCTATTCCATCTTAGTGTTCGTCCGCCTCAACGTCTATACAAAGGATTACGTATGGGCAATATTGAAACCGTCCTTTCCAGTAGTATTGCTGCAGTCTTTTTTGCAGCTTTTGTTGTTGCTGGAACTATGTGGTATGGTTCTGCAACTACTCCCATCGAATTATTTGGTCCTACTCGTTATCAATGGGATCAGGGATACTTTCAACAAGAAATATATCGAAGAGTTAGTGCTGGACTGGCTGAAAATCAAAGTTTTTCAGAAGCTTGGTCTAAAATTCCTGAAAAATTAGCTTTTTATGATTATATTGGTAATAATCCAGCAAAAGGGGGGTTATTCCGCGCGGGTTCAATGGACAATGGGGATGGAATAGCTGTTGGATGGTTAGGACATCCCGTCTTTAGAAATAAAGAAGGGCGTGAACTTTTTGTACGTCGTATGCCTACTTTTTTTGAAACATTTCCGGTTGTTTTGGTAGACGGAGACGGAATTGTTAGAGCCGACGTCCCTTTTAGAAGGGCAGAATCAAAATATAGTGTCGAACAAGTAGGTGTAACTGTTGAGTTTTATGGTGGTGAACTCAATGGCGTGAGTTATAGTGATCCCGCAACTGTGAAAAAATATGCTAGACGGGCTCAATTGGGTGAGATTTTTGAATTAGATCGTGCTACTTTGAAATCCGATGGTGTTTTTCGTAGCAGTCCAAGAGGTTGGTTTACTTTTGGACATGCTTCGTTTGCTCTACTTTTCTTCTTTGGACACATTTGGCATGGTTCTAGAACCCTCTTCAGAGATGTTTTTGCTGGTATTGATCCAGATTTGGATGCTCAAGTGGAATTTGGGGCATTCCAAAAACTTGGAGATCCAACTACAAAAAGACAAGCAGTCTGATGCAACATTTCTTTTTTTCTTCTAGTTTCTGTTTGCGATTTTATTTAATATAGGGTACTGCAGGAATCTTTATTTAAACCGCTGCCGTTTCTTTGATTCTTTTTCTTTTTTTCTTTATCCAGAGGGATACTCCCAAGTAAACAAAACAGGTATGAAAGCTATAATTGTAAACCACGATCAAATTTATGGAAGCATTGGTTTATACATTTCTCTTAGTATCCACTTTAGGGATAATTTTTTTCGCTATTTTTTTTCGGGAACCACCTAAAATTTCAACTAAAAAATGAAATAATTTTTCATTATCTTCATTGACGTAATCAGCCTCCAAATATTTGGAGGCTGATTACGTCAACTAGTCCCCGTGTTCCTCGAATGGATCTCTTAGTTGTTGAGAGGGTTGCCCAAAGGCAGTATATAGAGCATACCCAGTAAAACTTACAAGTAACCCAGATATAAAGATGGCGACTAGGGTTGCTGTTTCCATTATTATAGAATTGAAAGACCACAATGGATCTATGCTAAGATCGTTTATTTACAACGGAATGGTATACAAAGTCAACAGATCGTAATGAATACAAAATAAGATTTATGGCTACACAAACTGTTGAGGATAGTTCTAGATCTGGTCCAAGAAGCACTACTGTAGGGAAGTTATTGAAACCATTGAATTCCGAATATGGTAAAGTAGCTCCTGGATGGGGAACGACCCCTTTGATGGGTGTTGCAATGGCTCTATTTGCGGTATTCTTATCTATTATTTTGGAGATTTATAATTCTTCTGTTCTACTGGATGGAATTTCAGTGAATTAGACTGAGAAGAATCTGGAAGCCCCTTTAGCTGGATACAAAAAAGTAAAGTATGTAGGTCTAAAAATTTTAGCCTATTCTCCTTTGGTAGTTCGACCGCGAAATTTTTTTTCTGCATTGTATATTTCCGGAATATGAGTGTGTGACTTGTTAGAATTGACCCTATGGATAGTACAGAGAATGGGATCTGTCATCTTTATCAAGATGGTTTTACTTCGTCGGATATTCATTCGAGTATCCGGAGCACGAAATAGATCAAATAGATCACAAAGTATTCGAACTATGATTCATACTTAATACTTAGACCTCGTAGCCGGACTTCTTTCCGTTCTATACTTATAAACTTTAATAAATCAAAATATTTTTCTGCTTTTAAACTCTTATTTCGATCAAAGGATAAGCGCTTCTTTGTATTTTATTTTTTTAGTCATTATAGCTATTTTTTTTATTGAATAAGTGATGATCCAATGGTTCTCACTCAGTGAATTTTGGACTTTGAAGGTTTCATTTAATTATCGTGGTTCTCGTATGAATCTGAGGTTTCAATTGATTAGTTAAGTAGGGTCTTAACAAGAGAATTCCTATCAATAATAAAGAAAACAAGAAGAAATCCCCATTCCCCGTTCCATACAAATACCAAATAAAAAAGGCAATAAAGATAGGTAATCTAGAAGATTCAAGAGGCCTGTAACGATCAACACAACATAAAGACGAATGAGCTGACTTGATTT